AAGGAAAGATTTTTCAAATTTTTATTGAATGCCATTAAAACCCATACTAATAATGCAGAAGAATCTATTACAGAATCTAATGCAAAAGAATCTATTACAGAATCTAATGCAGAAGAATCTATTACAGAATCTAATTATAATGCAGAAGAATCTATTACAGAATCTAATGCAGAAGAATCTATTACAGAATCTAATTATAATGCAGAAGAATCTATTACAGAATCTAATGCAGAAGAATCTATTACAGAATCTAATGCAGAAGAATCTATTACAGAATCTAATGCAAAAGAATCTATTACAGAATCTAATGCAAAAGAATCTATTACAGAATCTAATGCAGAAGAATCTATTACAGATTCTATTATCAGTAAAAAAGTCCCCCGATGGCCAGACAAATTAATAACCGAATTTGACCAACAAGTTCAAGAAGGCATTGAAAACGGGGCAGTGCCAGTCGAATATCAAATTCGCTCAAGAAAAGCCAAATACGTAAAGGTTTTGATTCCTACCGAAGAAGAAGAAAAAAAAATTGAAGAAAAAGAAAATGAAGAAAAAGAAAATGAACATGAACAAAAGGAGCATAAACAACATAAACAAAAGGAGGATAAACAAAATGGACCTGAACAGAATTCTTACAATTCTAATAGCAGTGGTGATACTGATACAGAAGATGAGATAAAGGAAATTATTTTGCCAAGTTATTCATACCAATCGGACTTTCGGCGAGGACTAATTAAAGGTGCTATGCGCGCTCAAAGGCGTAAAACTTTAATTTTTGAACTGTTTCAAGCAAAGGCGCACTCTCCCCTTTTTTTGGATAGAGTCAAAAGACTCCCCCGCCTACCGTTTGATATATCCAAATTTTTTAAAGTTTTTTTTACAAATTGGACAGACAAGGGGATAGAATCCGAAATTGTCGAGTATATAGACGTGGAGTATATAGACGAAGAAGGAAAAAAAAAAAAAAATGAAAATAGTCTAAACGAGGAAGAAAGGCGGATGGAGATATCGGAGGGATGGGATAATATCATATGTGGGCACATAATAAGGGGATTCGCGTTAATAACTCAATCTATTCTTAGAAAATATATTGTATTGCCTTCATTGATAATAGCAAAAAATATTGGACGTATATTATTATTTCAATCTCCTGAATGGTTTGAGGATATACAGGAATGGGAGCGCGAAATGCATGTTAAATGTACCCATAATGGTATCCAAGTATCGGAAACAGAATTTCCAATAAATGGGTGGGCAGAGGGTATTCAGATAAAAATCTTATTTCCTTTCTACCTGAAACCTTGGCACATACGACCCTCTGATAGAAATCTAATCGAAGAGGAAAACCAAAAAGATGAGTTTTGTTTTTTAACAGTTTGGGGACGGGAAACTAACCTTCCTTTTGGTTCTCCCAGAATTAGAAAAGGAGATTCTTTTTTTGACCCCATTTTTAAGGAACTACAACCAAAAATAGAAAAATTTAAAAGGGCGTATTTAGATTTCTATTTATATTTATTAGGAAAAACCAAATTAGTTTTAAAAGAAACAAAAAAATTAATTATTGACATTATTGAAAGGTTAGTATTTATAACAAGAATACTAAAACAAAAAGTACTCTCAAAATTCAACCTAATTTTTAGATTAATAAAAGTATCAGACTCGAATGAAATTAAAAACGAAAAAGATTCTAGAAGCAGCAATCAAATAATTCATGAATCAGTTAGTCTATTTCAATCTCAAAATTGGAAAAATTATGCACTAATAAAAAGGGAGGATCTAACAGGTAGAACAAGGACAATTAAAAATAAAATAGAAAGAATTACAAAAGAAAAAAAAAAAATAACCCCATCCGGCGTATATATTAATCCTACCGAAAAAGGGTATAATGCTAAAAGATTCGAATGGACAACAAATATTTGGCAAATATTAAAAAGAAGAACTGTCCGATTAATCTCTCAATTAGATTGTTTTATAAAAATTTTCCTTGAAAAAGTATACATAGATATTTTTTTAGCTATTATTAATATTACCAGACTCAATATACAATTTCTTTTTGAATCGATAAAAAAAATGCCGGATAAGCCCATTAATGAAACAAAAGAAGAAAGGCTTAATAGAAAAAATAAAAATATAATTAACTTTATTTCAATTAATATTCTTAGAAATAGGAAAAATTTACATAGTTTTGGGGACTTATCCTATTTGTCACAAGCATATGTATTTTTTAAATTATCACAAACCCAAGTTAGTAACAAATTAAGATCTGTTTTTCAATATAATGGAATGTCTTTTTTTATTAAGGATGAAATAAAAGATTCCTTTGAAACACAAGGAATACTTGATTCTAAATTAAGTCATAAGAAACGCCCGGATAATAAATGGAAAAACTGGATAAGGGGACATTATCAATACAATTTGTCTCGTCTTAAAAGGTTTAGAAGGTGGAAAAAGATGAGAAATTTCATTAATCTACGTTATAGAAAAAAAAAAAAAAAAACCAAGCGGGATTCATATGAAAAAGTTCAGTCCATAAAGGGGGGTAATTCTAGGAATTCTAAAGTAGATTACTTAGTGAATCAAACAGTGAATCAAACAGACAATTTTCAAAAAAGCTCTAAATATGATCTGTTATCATATAAATCTATTAATTTGAATTATGAAAATAAGAGGGACTCGCCTATTTCTAAATCAAGCTCGCAAGTCCAATTAAAAAAGAACGAAGATATTTCTTATAAATCCAACACTCATAAAGAGAATTTTTCTGATATATATATATGGAGAAGTTTCCCTATTCCTATTAAGAATTATGAAAATATTAATTATACACAAAAAGATCGCGATAGAAAATATTTGGATTTTAATTTTCAAAATCCAAATTGGGATCTTAGACAACAACTTATTATTGAGTCCTACATCAGAATGGATATCACGAGTAATGAAAATACTCATATTGATACTAACAATTATCAATATCCAATTTTTGAAAAAATTGATAAAAAAAAGCTTGTTTATCTTAAAATTCCGCAAAAGCTCCAAACCAATTTACCAAAACCCCGAAAAGGTTTTTTGGATTGGATGGGAATGAATGAAGAAATACTAAAACGTCCCATCTCACACCTGGGACTTTTTTCCTTCCCAGAATTTGTCCTACGCTATAGTCTATATAAACTAAAACCGTGGGTTATACCAAGTAAAATCCTTCTTTTAAATTTGAATCTAAATGAAAATGATCTTAGTGAAAAGAAAAACATCGAAGGAAACCAAAAACAAAAAGGGGAATCCGTTTCAAATAAAGAAATAAAGAATCAAAATCGAAATCAAAAAGATCAAAAAGAAAAAGAATCGGTCGAAAGCAAAAGAGATCTTAGATCAAATGTACAAAAACAAGGGAATGCTGAATCTGTTCCTTCAACAAACCACGAAAAAGATATTAAAGACCCTTCCCCCCAAAAAATGAAAAAGAGAAAGAAAAGTAAGCTAGAAAAAGAAATAGATTTACTCCTAAAACCTTTTTTAGTTTTTCAAATTACCTCGCGCAGTACTTTGGCTAAAAGAATTATGAATAATATAAAAATATATTCTTTCCTGCTTGGACTGCCAAATCCACGAGAAATTACTATATCCTCGATTCGAGGAGGAGAAATGAGTTTGGATTTAATGTGTATTCGGAAGGATGTAAAGCTTATAGAATGGATCAAAAGCGCGTTCTTTATTATCGAACCCACACGCCTGTCTGTAAAAAATGATGGACAATTTATTATGTATCAAACCTTAGGTATTTTGTTGGTTCATAAGATTAAGCACCAAATTAATCAAGGATATAGAAAACAACCCTATGTTGATAAGAATGGTTTTGATTTACTTGTTCCCGAAACCATTTTATCGCATAGACGTCGTAGAGAGTTGAGAATTCTAATTTCTTTCAATTCAAAGACTTGGAATAAAAATCCAATATCTTCGACTGAGAACAATTGTAGTCAATCTTTGGATTTGGATAAAGAGAACCCTCTTAATCTTAATAAAGATAAGAATGAATTAATTAATTTCAAATTTTTTCTTTGGCCTAATTATCGATTAGAAGATTTAGCTTGTATGAATCGCTATTGGTTTGATACAAATAACGGCAGTCGTTTCAGTATGTTAAGGATACAGATGTATCCGCGGTTGAAAAGTCGTTGATAGCCCATTTTTCCTATATATGCTATACCCTACGGGGTATATGAAAGTAAAGAGATTGACACGCCCCACCTTCCATGCCATTCTAATATATAATACGAAGACTAAAACCGCTGAGGTATCAATTAGGCCTACAAATCAATTAACAAAATCTTCTTCATTTTAGGCCTAAATTATGCCATGCAAAAATGAACCCCCTTCCTTCTTTCTTCTTTTTTTCTTTTTCAGAATAAATTAAATTGAAACCTGGATGGATTAATATGACCTGGGTGGATTAATATGAGTTGATAAAATTAGGAGTTCATAAAGAAATTCAGATTATTGTATATAACACATTAAAATTACTATCATTATTATTACTCATCGATAAAATCCGTATCTGTAAAAGTGGAAGAGGGAAAATCTTTTATGGTAAAAAGTGCATTCATTTCGGTTATTTCTGAAAAAGAAAGAAGGGGGTCGGTTGAATTTCAAGTATTCCGTTTTACCAATAAGATACGGAGACTTACTTCACATTTGGAAGTGCATAAAAAAGACTATTTATCTCAGAGAGGTTTGCGAAAAATTTTAGGAAAACGTCAACGGCTGTTGGCTTATTTGGCAAAAAAAAATAGAGCACGTTATAAAGAATTAATTGGTCAGTTGAGTATTCGAGAGGCAAAAACTCGTTAATTGGAAGAATCATTTTAAGTACTTTTTCCTATTTGGTATTTGGATAAACTTCTTTTCACTTTCAGCAATTCATGGAAAAATGAATGGGTAAAAAACTTATGACTGTACCAGCTACAAGAAAAGACCTTATGGTAGTCAATATGGGGCCTCACCACCCATCAATGCATGGTGTTCTTCGACTCATCGTTACTCTAGATGGTGAAGATGTTATTGACTGTGAGCCTATATTAGGTTATTTACACAGGGGGATGGAGAAAATTGCGGAAAATCGAACAATTATCCAATATTTGCCCTATGTGACGCGTTGGGATTATTTAGCTACTATGTTCACGGAAGCAATAACTGTAAATGGGCCCGAACTATTAGGAAATATTCAAGTACCTAAAAGAGCTAGTTATATCAGAGTCATTATGTTGGAGTTGAGTCGTATAGCGTCCCATTTGTTATGGCTTGGCCCTTTTATGGCAGATATTGGTGCACAGACCCCCTTCTTCTATATTTTTCGAGAAAGGGAATTGATATATGACTTATTCGAAGCAGCTACTGGTATGCGAATGATGCATAATTATTTTCGTATCGGAGGAATAGCTGCTGATCTACCTTATGGCTGGATAGAAAAATGTTTGGATTTTTGTGATTACTTTTCAACGGGGGTTGCTGAATATAAAAAGCTTATTACACGGAATCCTATTTTTTTAGAACGGGTCGAAGGCGTGGGCGTTATTCGCGGAGAAGAAGCACTAAATTGGGGTTTATCGGGCCCAATGCTACGGGCGTCCGGAATCCAATGGGACCTTCGTAAAGTTGATCATTACGAGTGTTACGATGAATTTGATTGGGAAGTTCAATGGCAAAAAGAAGGAGATTCGTTAGCTCGTTATTTAGTACGAATCGGTGAAATGACAGAATCAATAAAAATTATACAGCAGGCTCTGGAAGGAATTCCAGGAGGGCCCTACGAGAATTTAGAAATACGACGTTTTGATAGAGTAAAAGATTCCGAATGGAATGATTTTGACTATCGATTTATTAGTAAAAAACCTTCTCCAACCTTTGAATTGGCAAAACAAGAACTTTATGTGAGAGTTGAAGCCCCAAAGGGGGAATTGGGAATTTTTCTGATAGGAGATCTGAGTGTTTTTCCTTGGAGATGGAAAATTCGCCCGCCGGGTTTTATCAATTTGCAAATTCTTCCTCAGTTAGTTAAAAGAATGAAATTGGCTGATATTATGACGATATTAGGTAGCATAGATATCATTATGGGAGAAGTTGATCGTTAAAAATGATAATGGATACAACCGAAATACAAGCTATCAATTCGTTTTCCAGATTAGAATCCTTAAAAGAGGCCTATGGGATTATATGGCTACTTGTCCCGATTTTTACTCTTGTATTAGGAATCACAATAGGTGTACTCGTAATTGTTTGGTTAGAAAGAGAAATATCTGCAGGGATACAACAACGTATTGGACCTGAATACGCTGGTCCCTTAGGAATTCTTCAAGCTCTAGCAGATGGTACAAAACTACTTTTCAAAGAGAACCTTATTCCATCTAGAGGAGATGGTCGTTTATTTAGTATCGGACCATCCGTCGCAGTGATATCGATTTTACTAAGTTATTCAGTAATTCCTTTTGGATACCACCTTATTCTAGCCGATCTTGGTATTGGTGTTTTTTTATGGATCGCTATTTCAAGTATTGCTCCCGTTGGACTTCTTATGTCGGGATATGGATCAAATAATAAATATTCCTTTTTAGGTGGTTTACGCGCTGCTGCTCAATCAATTAGTTATGAAATACCATTAACTTTATGTGTATTATCAATATCTCTACGTGTGATTCGGTGTCGTCTAATTAGGTGAAATACTAAATTGTTCCTAGTTCTTTTCTTTCTAATTTCTGAGAAGAGGGTCAAGGTTAAATAATTTTTTCATCTTTTTTAGGCATCATTTGGGTTGATGAACTAAAGCAGATAGTTATATGAGTGAAAGAAAACGGCTTGCAAATTTGCAGTAAAAAGATTAAGTCTCATTTCCTATGTACAAGAATTAATTATTAATTAAAACTAAATAAAAGCAGGAGAGGCCGGTTGCCCCAAGATTGGTTGCTTAGTTATCATCACTTGAAGCGGGTTTAAATGGGAGGTTGAACAAAATTGAGTGGATGGTTAGAAAGACCAAAATACACAAAGGATTAGTAATGGATATTCTCTAAATAATTTAAGAGGATATTTCTGCCCATAAACGGAATTCGAATTGGGACTTTAAGTTAGTAGAAACGATCAAGAAGTACTACCCACGATTCCGACCTAGAGTATGTTCCTATCCACCAAGTAAGTAAATAACTATCAAGAACGAAGTAATCTTTTATTTGGAGTAAAATCCCTTTTATGAGAAAGGAGAATAGGAACGAAATAAAATAGAATAAAAAAATAACGAAATAAAATAGAAAAAAATAATTAAAAAAATCCTTTTCTTCTATCTTTTCGTTAGTTAGAAAGAGAGAACTCTTGGTATGATTCATAAATTAATGGAATGTTTAATTCTTTTTCGTAATTGAAAAAAATAGGTTGAAATACCTATATGATGTTGTTACAAAAAGGTTTTTATTCAAGGATTAAGTTATTGATTAACAAACAAAAATGACATTCCTAAAAAGAAAAGATGAGATTAATTCAGAAGCACCTTTTTTTAATATATATATAATATATTAATAATATATATTATATTTAATATATTTTAAATAAAAAATATAGCAAACAGAATTCCGTTGGTCTAATTTGGGGAACTTGGGATAAGTTTTGACTCTATCCTACAAAAAAAAAAACAAAAAAAATATAAAGATAAAGATACATAATAATTAAATGTCCTTAGATTTATTTGTGACCCTTGAGGAGCCGTATGAGGTGAAAATCTCACGTACGGTTCTGTAATAGTGGTAAGAACAGCGATGTTCTAATCAACTATGATTATCTAACAGTTCAAGTACAGTTGATATAGTTGAAGCGCAGTCAAAATACGGCTTTTGGGGGTGGAATTTGTGGCGTCAACCTATAGGGTTTCTCATTTTTCTAATTTCTTCTCTAGCTGAGTGTGAGAGATTACCTTTTGATTTACCAGAAGCAGAAGAAGAATTAGTAGCAGGTTATCAAACCGAATATTCAGGTATCAAATTTGGTTTATTTTACGTTGCTTCATATCTGAATCTACTAGTTTCTTCGTTATTTGTAACAGTTCTTTACTTAGGAGGTTGGAATCTTTCTATTCCATACCTATTCGGTCCTAAAATTTTTGACATAAATATAAATAAAGTAGGTAAAGTTTTTGGAACAATAATCAGCATCTTTATTACATTAGCTAAAACTTATTTGTTCTTGTTCATTCCTATTGCAACAAGATGGGCTTTACCAAGGTTGAGAATAGACCAACTATTAAATCTTGGATGGAAATTTCTTTTACCTATTTCTCTAGGTAATCTATTATTAACAACTTCGTCCCAACTTCTTTCACTGTAAACAATTACAATATTCTATATTCACCATTTATCTCAAACAAGAGAAAGAAACAAGTCTACAATTTTTTTCTTTATACACATTCACGATATGTTTCCTATGCTAACTGAATTCACAAATTATGGTCAACAAACAATACGAGCTGCCAGATACATCGGTCAAGGTTTCGCGATTACCCTGTCTCACGCGAATCGTTTACCTATAACTATTCAATATCCCTACGAAAAACTAATCACGTCGGAACGTTTCCGGGGCCGAATTCACTTTGAATTTGATAAATGCATTGCTTGTGAAGTATGCGTTCGTGTATGTCCTATAGATCTACCCGTTGTAGATTGGAAATTGGAAAGTGATATTCGAAAGAAACGATTGTTTAATTACAGTATTGATTTTGGAATCTGTATATTTTGTGGTAATTGCGTTGAGTATTGTCCAACAAATTGTTTATCAATGACTGAAGAATATGAACTTTCGAGTTATGATCGTCACGAATTGAATTATAATCAAATTGCTTTGGGTCGGTTACCAACGTCAGTAATTGATGATTACACAATTCGCACAATTTCGAATTCGCCTCCAATATAAATCAAATATAAAATAGTTAAACTTAAACCTCTCAATTCAAAAAAATCCCCAATTAACAATTCAATTTAAAAATTAATTATTTATGAATAATAGTTAATTATTAATAATAATAATAATATTAATAATAAAATAAATTTTAAATAACTGAAATTAACTATTAAGGTTTAGGTTGGATCTATAAAATAAGGCTTTTCAAAAATAGTTTAAACTTGTCATTTAATTTTTATTCAAAATGTATTTCTATATTTATAGTTCTATATTTATAGAAATATTTATATTAGAGTAATATATATATTTTTTTTTCAAACTTTTTTCCAGATATTGAATGATTAGGGCTAATAATACTATATATATCAACCCGCCCGCACCTGTTCAAATTTTTTTTATTTAATTAAGTTTAAGTTAAGAAGTATCAGAAAGATAAAAAAAGGGAGTTACTTCTTTTTTCCTGGTCAGGTCAATAAAATCATGAAATATTTCGATTTTTTTTTATGGATTTACCCGGGCCAATGCATGATTTTCTTTTAGTCTTTCTGGGATCGGGTCTGATATTAGGAAGTCTAGGAGTAGTATTACTTCCCAATCCAATTTTTTCTGCCTTTTCGTTAGGATTGGTTCTTGTTTGTATATCCTTATTCTATATTCTATTGAGTTCTTATTTTGTAGCTGCCGCGCAACTACTTATTTACGTAGGGGCTGTAAATGTTTTAATTCTTTTTGCTGTGATGTTCATGAGTGATTCAGAATATTACAAAGATTCTCGCCTCTGGACTGTTGGGGATGGGGTTACTTCGGTGGTTTGTACAAGTCTTTTTATTTCACTAATTACTACTATTCCAGATACGTCATGGTACGGGATTATTTGGACTACAAGATCAAACCAGGTTCTAGAACAAGATTTGATAAGCAATAGTCAACAAATTGGAATTCATTTATCAACGGATTTTTTTCTTCCATTTGAACTCATTTCACTAATTCTTTTAGTTGCTTTAATAGGTGCAATTGCTGTAGCTCGTCAATAAAAAATCAGCAATTAAAATATTCCATGCTTGTTATATGTGATTCAATCAAATCAATTGAATTGTTATTTAGATTGAAATGAATGAGATTACTAAGGAGTTGCTTAATGATGCTCGAACATGTACTTGTTTTGAGTGCCTATTTATTTTCTATGGGTATCTATGGATTGATCACAAGTCGAAATATGGTTAGAGCCCTTATGTGTCTTGAACTTATATTGAATGCAGTTAATATCAATTTTGTAACATTTTCCGATTTTTTTGATAATCGTCAATTAAGGGGAGAAATTTTCTCAATTTTTGTTATAGCCATTGCAGCCGCTGAAGCAGCCATAGGGCTGGCTATTGTTTCATCAATTTATCGTAATCGAAAATCAACTCGTATTAACCAATCGAATTTGTTGAATAAGTAGTATTAATCAGAAGAATTCGAATATTCGTAAAGAAATGAAAATTTAAGGTATAATCTTCTCTGCAAAGGAAACATAAACAGAAGAAATCAAAGTATTTTGGCCCTTTCTTTTATAATAAAGCAGTCCAGAAGTAAGTTGATTAGAAAAATTCTGATAACTTGTTGATTTACCTGGTATCTAAATATAGGATTTGTTTAGAAGCTTACTAGGTCGAAAATTTATAACGTTTAAAAATGTATAGATCCAATGTCACATTCAGTAAAGATTTATGATACATGTATAGGATGTACTCAATGTGTCCGAGCCTGCCCCACCGATGTATTAGAAATGATACCTTGGGACGGCTGTAAAGCTAAACAAATTGCTTCGGCTCCAAGAACGGAAGACTGCGTTGGTTGTAAAAGATGTGAATCCGCCTGTCCAACGGATTTCTTGAGTGTTCGGGTTTATTTAGGGGCTGAAACAACTCGCAGTATGGGTCTAGCTTATTGATACGTTCCAATAAACTCTACTTGAATCCATTTTATTTATTTTTTTTTTTTACCGACAAGACCCGTGCTCAAGATATTTTTATTTTTGAGCACGGGTCTTTCTGGTCCAAGCGCATCTTGTCTTTACCACGAATTTTTTTCCTTGGTTAACAATAATTGTAGTTTTTCCAATATCTGCGGGTTCATTAATTTTCTTTCTCCCCCATAGGGGAAATAGGGTAGTTCGGTGGTATACTATATGTATAGTTATTTTAGAACTACTTCTAACGGTGTATACATTCTGTTATCATTTCCAACCGGACGATCCATTAATTCAACTATTGGAGGATTATAAATGGATCCCCCTTTTTGATTTCCATTGGAGATTGGGAATAGATGGACTTTCTATAGGACCCATTTTACTAACGGGATTCATCACCGCCTTAGCTACTTTATCGGCTTGGCCTGTTACTCGAGATTCTAGATTATTTCATTTCCTGATGTTAGCAATGTACAGTGGTCAAATAGGATTATTTTCTTCTCGCAACCTTTTACTTTTTTTTCTCATGTGGGAGTTAGAATTAATTCCCGTTTATCTACTTCTATCCATGTGGGGGGGAAAGAAACGTCTGTACTCGGCTACAAAATTTATTTTGTACACAGCAGGGGGCTCCATTTTTCTCCTAATGGGAGTGCTGGGTATAGGTTTATATGGTTCTAATCAACCAACATTAAATTTTGAAACATCAGCTAATCAGCCGTATCCTGTGGTCTTAGAAATACTTTTTTATATTGGATTTTTGATTGCTTTTGCTGTCAAATCGCCGATTATACCCCTACATACGTGGTTACCAGATACCCACGGAGAAGCACATTACAGTACTTGTATGCTTCTAGCTGGAATCTTATTAAAAATGGGAGCGTATGGACTGGCTCGTATCAATATAGAATTATTATCTCATGCCCATTATCTATTTTCCCCTTGGTTAGTGATAGTAGGCGCAATCCAAATAATTTATGCAGCTTCAACATCCCTTGGCCAACGGAATTTAAAAAAAAGAATAGCCTATTCTTCTGTATCTCATATGGGTTTCCTAATTATCGGAATTGGTTCTATAACTGATACAGGACTCAACGGAGCTCTTTTACAAATAATCTCTCATGGATTTATTGGTGCTGCACTTTTTTTCTTGGCAGGGACAACTTATGATAGAACACGCCTTATTTATCTTGACGAAATGGGCGGAATAGCTATCACAATGCCAAAAATATTCACCATGTTTAGTAGCTTTGCGATGGCTTCCCTTGCATTACCGGGTATGAGTGGCTTTGTTGCTGAATTGATAGTATTTTTTGGAATAATTACGAGTCACCAATTTTTTTTAATGCCAAAAATACTAATTACTTTTGTTATGGCAATTGGAATGATATTAACTCCTATTTATTCATTATCTATGTCACGTCAGATGTTTTATGGATATAAGCTTTTTAACGTTCCAAACTCTTATTTTTTTGATTCTGGACCCCGAGAGCTATTTCTTTCGATTTCCCTCTTTTTACCCGTACTGGGTATTGGTATGTACCCCGATCTCGTTCTTTCACTATCGGTTGACAAGGTTGAAGTTATGCTATCTAATTCTTTTTCTAAATAGTTTTTTGCTATTCATGATTTTAAAACCTTTCACTTTACAATGAAAAAGTTGTAGAATGAAAAAAGAGAACTTTTCCTTCTCGCAAATTTCTAAAATTTATAGCTAAAAAAAAAAAAAAGAATTTGAACCCAATATGGGCACGAACCATGCGAATCAAATACAATATTCCATTCGCATGGTTCGTGCCCATTCGCGTAAATTTTTTTTTATATGTACTATAATGTGAATGTGTAGTGTTCGTAAGATACTTTCGTGAATTCAATTAGATGTTAATGTAAACGAACCATAACTATGTAGTCCTAGTCCTAATAGATTAACCCCAAAATAGCATATCCAAATTATAAGAAAGCCTATAGACGCTACAATTGCCGAATTTGCACCTTTCAGGTTTATATTTGTTCGAGTATGTAAATAAATCGCGAATACGATCCAAGTAATAAATGCCCAAGTTTCTTTTGGATCCCAATTCCAATAGGATCCCCAAGCTTCATTAGCCCATACTGCTCCTGACAGAATACCTATGGTTAAAAAAGAAAATCCTAGACTAATAATACGATAACTCCAATAATCCAATTGCTGAATTAATTGAGATCTGTAATAATTCTTACCCGAAAAAAAAGAAGTAGTTTGGAAAAGATTGCTTCGTTTATTCATGTATTCAATTTCACCACCGAAAAACGACTCTTTTATTAAAAGAGTACTTTTACAAAGAATCTTTCGGTTTTTTCGAAATGTAATGACTACAAGTGCTACTGATAATAATGATCCACATAAAAGGGACGCATAGCCCAATATCATCATAGTTACGTGCATTAATAACCACTCGGATTGAAGAGCGGGTACTAATATTGAAGATTGGTGTATTTGAGTTAAAAGTCCGGAAGTAGCAAAGCCCTGGGTAAAAATAGCACTTGAACCGGTTATTGTGCTTAATAAATTTTTCTTTTTTTTTAAATACGGAACTATATGAATAAGGGAGAAACACCACGAAAGGAAGATTAATGATTCATATAAATCACTTAGTGGAAAATGACCCGAATAAATCCAACGTGTAACTAATAATCCTGTTATACAGGAAAAACTAACTATCAGACCCCTTTCGGATGAATCATACAGTTGTACGATTTCATCTACGCAAAAAAGGGTTATTAAACGAATTGTAATTACGATTGAAACAATAGAAAGGGAAATATGAGTTAATATATGTTCTAAGGTTGAAAATATCATAAAAAAAAAGAAGAGTCTCTTAAATGGAAATTGGGAGTTGAATTGATTATAGGATCTATTTCGCTTTTTTAGAAGATGACATGCCGCCACTCGGACTCGAACCGAGATGCTCTAGCACTGCTTCCTAAGAGCAGCGTGTCTACCAATTTCACCATAGCGGCTTGTCTTGAACTTATAATAGCTTATAAATAAACAATCGTCGAGATTGAAGAAGCCAATTCAGTGCAATCTTTTTATTTTCTTTTTCAGAAAAAATGCAAATTAAAAATAATACAAAATAATAAATAATAATAGGGATTAGAAGGTTCGTTATTTTAGTTTAGGGTCTTAGCCTCTTGGGGTTTTTCGGGTATTTTCTGTTCTCTTAGAATTGAACTCTTGTAACTAGAAAGAGAAAGTTCTACCCCAAAAATGGTTTTTGTTTTCATTTTTTAATGAACTTTTTTTTTCTCATTTTTTGAATTTCAGAAATTTACCATTCTATATTCTATACCATTCTATATTATATATAGTAATTCATAGAAATATATAAAAAAAGGTTAAGTAAGGTTAAATTGAATCTATTACTTTCAATAAAAATGAAATTCAAATAAAAAAATTATCCCCTTTTTTATAGATAGAGAAAAAGGGAGAAAAATATAAAATTTTTTATCGTAACTCTAACAAACAAATAGTTCGATGGGGAAAAACCCTCTCCCCATCTTGTAAATGAGAAAATCTACTAAAAAAAAAAAGAAGGATAAACCTCCTTTTATCTTGTATTTATGGGTTTGTCAACAAAAACAAGGAAACTTTTCTATTTTTAGAATTCAGTAAAAAGCTTAATTTATATATATAAATTTTTTTTTTAATATAAAAGAAGGAATTTAGTGCTATTTCATATTGATTAGTTTAACTCAATAGGAAATTCAAAATTTTGTAGCAAATAGGAAATGGGTCAATTTAATTTTTCGAGTTCATTCGGATTATTGAAATTTTGAATTACTATTACTTATACTACTTATATACTACTTATACTTAATTTACTTAATTTGTTAATTTTTTTGTTGCACAAAAAAACTTTTTGAATTTCCTGTAGAAAGAGATTTCCCTAACGAAAAAGCTTTTAATGCTATCCAATATCCCTTCCTTTTCCAAATATTTTTCCGAATACGCCTTTTTGATGTAGAAATACGTTTTTTTGGAACGGCCATTTAAGATAAAAAGGATTACTTATTGTTTTCGTTGGATGTGAAAGACATCTATTGGTCAAACCAAATCCTTCTTTACTTTTTTTTTGTATTCTATTTATTCTTATTCTTGAATTAATATTCTTTTCGGAAAAAAGAAAGCTAGGGGGGGAAGATATATGAAAATCGCATTTAGAATAAAATATTTCGCGTACTCTAAATACTATAAATTCTAAATACTATAAATAGCTAAATAGAGAAAGAGCGAAGATATGTGATTTTTTTTTCCATAGAATCGCTGTAAAATAGTTTTTATTCATTCGATTGATTACTATCTTTATTTGATATTCTTTCTCATTAAAGTCTATATCTATAGAATCTGTTACACCGTAGGAATCAAATGAAATCTTAATAAAAAATAAATAAATAAATAAATAAAGAAAGTTAAGAATAAGTAAATAAGTATAAGTTAAGTATAAGTAAGAAAAGTAATAAAAAAAATTAAAAAACAAAAGAATACATACGATAAATAGAAGAAAAGATACGAAGAGATACGTCCGCCCCCTACATATTTGATAACTTCTCCTATAAAGAAACTAAGAAAACCAACTCCATTCGTAATTCCATCAATTACTCGTCGATCAAAAAAATGAGTTAATTCTGCCAATGCTCTAGTCCCCCCAGTTAGGGATCTTTTATAAAAAGAATCTATATAAGCGCGATTATATGACCAACAATATATGCCATTTAGCATTTTCTCCGAAAGAGGGCCGCCTTTACCTTTAAGAGTTGAATTTATTAAATCCAAATTTAATAAAGAGGAATAAGGGGATTTATATAAAAAAGACGATATAAATATTCCTAAATAACCTATACTGACTGAAAAAATTGAATCTTTGAGAAATTCATACCAATTGGTCGAATTAGTCAACTTTTTATGCAAAAGATTGATCGACGGAGTTAACCATTTAGATAATATATCAGCATTGACTCCCTCTTGATTAAAAGGAATTCCTATAAACCCAACGAACATAGTAAATAGTCCCAATACAAGTAGAGGTAATAACATATTATTGTCTGATTCATAAGGATAAGAATACAGTTTTTTATTCTCAAAACGAGGAATAGTAATAAAAGGTCGTGTCATATTTCTACCATTATCATCAATTCGATATGTTCTTTTTGAAAAAAAGGAAAAACTTTTATCATCAGTCATTGCTAATAAACGAACTTTTTTATTAATTTTTTTTGAAACCCCCCTACCCCATAGAGATATTGAATAGAAAGGTATTTTTTGTTTGCCACTATAATTTGTAAAATAAACATTTAAATGGCCCTCAAAAGTAAGTAAATATATCCGAAACATATAAAATGCGGTTAATCCGGCAGTAACCCAGGCTATTATTGCGAAAATCCTCGAATACAACCAAGTATCATTAATAATTTCATCTTTGGACCAAAAACAAGCCAAAGGCGGAATACCACACAGAGAGAGTGTACCTAATAAAAAAGCATTTTTGGTAATTGGTACATGTTTTCTTAAACCTCCCATAAGAATCATATTCTGATTTTTATACGGAGAATAGCCAACAATCCCTTCCATTGAATGAATAACGGATCCAGATCCTAAAAATAACAATGCTTTGGAATAGGCATGAGTAATCAAATGAAATAAAGCACTTCGGTAAGACCCCATACCAAGAGCTAACATTATATAACCCAATTGGGACATTGTAGAATAAGCTAAACCTCTCTTAATGTCTTTTTGAGCAAGAGCTAAAGTAGCTCCTAATAAGACAGTTATTATTCCTATTAACGAGATTAAATTCATTATGGAAGGTATAACTATGAAAAGAGGAAGAAGACGAGCTACAAGAAAAATTCCTGCCGCTACCATAGTAGCAGCGTGTATAAGGGCGGAAATCGGAGTAGGCCCTTCCATAGCATCAGGCAACCATACATGAAGGGGAAATTGTGCAGATTTAGCAACAGCACCGCCAAATAAGAGAGCAGCACACAAAGTAACAAATAAAAAATTTACCTCGTTATTAGAAATTAAGTCATTGAATATTTCGAATAAATCTTGAAATTCGAAACTACCCGTTATCCAATAAAAACCTAAAATTCCTAATAATAAACCAAAATCCCCTACACGATTTGTTACAAAAGCGTTTTGGCAAGCATTTGCTGCAAGAGTTCGTGTGGACCAAAATCCTATTAATAAATAGGAACACATTCCGACTAATTCCCAAAAAATATAAATTTGTATCAAATTCGAACTAGTAACTAATCCTAACATGGAAGTACTGAAAAAACTCATATAAGCAAAAAATTTCAAATATCCTTGATCATGAGCCATATAATTATCACTATAAATAAGAACACAAATTCCAACAGTAGTGATTAACATTGACATAATAGAAGTAAGTGGATCTATCAAATATCCGAATTCTAAAGAAAAATCGTTAGTAATGATCCAAGACCATACATATTGATAGCTATAATTGCTATTTATTTGCTGAATAGACAGATTCATTGAAAAAATCATAACTATACTTAACAATAAAACACTATGAAAAGACCACATGCGACGAAACTTTTTTGTTGCCGTCGGAAAAAGAAGAAGCCCCACCCCTAGTAATATAGCAACTGAAAGTGGGATGAAGAGTATGAGGCACCCGTATTGATATGTCTGTTGCATAAAAAGCTTTTTGAATTTCCTAATTTATTGACCGGATCTTGCCTTTTTGAAAGGAGCCAAAAAAGGCAAGCTATGAACTAAATTAAACTAATTTTTTTTATTACTTTTCTTACTTATACTTAACTTATACTTATTTACTTATTCTTAACTTTCTTTATTTATTTATTTATTTATTTTTTATTAAGATTTCATTTGATTCCTACGGTGTAACAGATTCTATAGATATAGACTTTAATGAGAAAGAATATCAAATAAAGATAGTAATCAATCGAATGAATAAAAACTATTTTACAGCGATTCTATGGAAAAAAAAATCACATATCTTCGCTCTTTCTCTATTTAGCTATTTATAGTATTTAGAATTTATAGTATTTAGAGTACGCGAAATATTTTATTCTAAATGCGATTTTCATATATCTTCCCCCCCTAGCTTTCTTTTTTCCGAAAAGAATATTAATTCAAGAATAAGAATAAATAGAATACAAAAAAAAAGTAAAGAAGGATTTGGTTTGACCAATAGATGTCTTTCACATCCAACGAAAACAATAAGTAATCCTTTTTATCTTAAATGGCCGTTCCAAAAAAACGTATTTCTACATCAAAAAGGCGTATTCGGAAAAATATTTGGAAAAGGAAGGGATATTGGATAGCATTAAAAGCTTTTTCGTTAGGGAAATCTCTTTCTACAGGAAATTCAAAAAGTTTTTTTGTGCAACAAAAAAATTAACAAATTAAGTAAATTAAGTATAAGTAGTATATAAGTAGTATAAGTAATAGTAATTCAAAATTTCAATAATCCGAATGAACTCGAAAAATTAAATTGACCCATTTCCTATTTGCTACAAAATTTTGAATTTCCTATTGAGTTAAACTAATCAATATGAAATAGCACTAAATTCCTTCTTTTATATTAAAAAAAAAATTTATATATATAAATTAAGCTTTTTACTGAATTCTAAAAATAGAAAAGTTTCCTTGTTTTTGTTGACAAACCCATAAATACAAGATAAAAGGAGGTTTATCCTTCTTTTTTTTTTTAGTAGATTTTCTCATTTACAAGATGGGGAGAGGGTTTTTCCCCATCGAACTATTTGTTTGTTAGAGTTACGATAAAAAATTTTATATTTTTCTCCCTTTTTCTCTATCTATAAAAAAGGGGATAATTTTTTTATTTGAATTTCATTTTTATTGAAAGTAATAGATTCAATTTAACCTTACTTAACCTTTTTTTATATATTTCTATGAATTACTATATATAATATAGAATGGTATAGAATATAGAATGGTAAATTTCTGAAATTCAAAAAATGAGAAAAAAAAAGTTCATTAAAAAATGAAAACAAAAACCATTTTTGGGGTAGAACTTTCTCTTTCTAGTTACAAGAGTTCAATTCTAAGAGAACAGAAAATACCCGAAAAACCCCAAGAGGCTAAGACCCTAAACTAAAATAACGAACCTTCTAATCCCTATTATTATTTATTATTTTGTATTATTTTTAATTTGCATTTTTTCTGAAAAAGAAAATAAAAAGATTGCACTGAATTGGCTTCTTCAATCTCGACGATTGTTTATTTATAAGCTATTATAAGTTCAAGACAAGCCGCTATGGTGAAATTGGTAGACACGCTGCTCTTAGGAAGCAGTGCTAGAGCATCTCGGTTCGAGTCCGAGTGGCGGCATGTCATCTTCTAAAAAAGCGAAATAGATCCTATAATCAATTCAACTCCCAATTTCCATTTAAGAGACTCTTCTTTTTTTTTATGATATTTTCAACCTTAGAACATATATTAACTCATATTTCCCTTTCTATTGTTTCAATCGTAATTACAATTCGTTTAATAACCCTTTTTTGCGTAGATGAAATCGTACAACTGTATGATTCATCCGAAAGGGGTCTGATAGTTAGTTTTTCCTGTATAACAGGATTATTAGTTACACGTTGGATTTATTCGGGTCATTTTCCACTAAGTGATTTATATGAATCATTAATCTTCCTTTCGTGGTGTTTCTCCCTTATTCATATAGTTCCGTATTTAAAAAAAAAGAAAAATTTATTAAGCACAATAACCGGTTCAAGTGCTATTTTTACCCAGGGCTTTGCTACTTCCGGACTTTTAACTCAAATACACCAATCTTCAATATTAGTACCCGCTCTTCAATCCGAGTGGTTATTAATGCACGTAACTATGATGATATTGGGCTATGCGTCCCTTTTATGTGGATCATTATTATCAGTAGCACTTGTAGTCATTACATTTCGAAAAAACCGAAAGATTCTTTGTAAAAGTACTCTTTTAATAAAAGAGTCGTTTTTCGGTGGTGAAATTGAATACATGAATAAACGAAGCAATCTTTTCCAAACTACTTCTTTTTTTTCGGGTAAGAATTATTACAGATCTCAATTAATTCAGCAATTGGATTATTGGAGTTATCGTATTATTAGTCTAGGATTTTCTTTTTTAACCATAGGTATTCTGTCAGGAGCAGTATGGGCTAATGAAGCTTGGGGATCCTATTGGAATTGGGATCCAAAAGAAACTTGGGCATTTATTACTTGGATCGTATTCGCGATTTATTTACATACTCGAACAAATATAAACCTGAAAGGTGCAAATTCGGCAATTGTAGCGTCTATAGGCTTTCTTATAATTTGGATATGCTATTTTGGGGTTAATCTATTAGGACTAGGACTACATAGTTATGGTTCGTTTACATTAACATCTAATTGAATTCACGAAAGTATCTTACGAACACTACACATTCACATTATAGTACATATAAAAAAAAATTTACGCGAATGGGCACGAACCATGCGAATGGAATATTGTATTTGATTCGCATGGTTCGTGCCCATATTGGGTTCAAATTCTTTTTTTTTTTTTTAGCTATAAATTTTAGAAATTTGCGAGAAGGAAAAGTTCTCTTTTTTCATTCTACAACTTTTTCATTGTAAAGTGAAAGGTTTTAAAATCATGAATAGCAAAAAACTATTTAGAAAAAGAATTAGATAGCATAACTTCAACCTTGTCAACCGATAGTGAAAGAACGAGATCGGGGTACATACCAATACCCAGTACGGGTAAAAAGAGGGAAATCGAAAGAAATAGCTCTCGGGGTCCAGAATCAAAAAAATAAGAGTTTGGAACGTTAAAAAGCTTATATCCATAAAACATCTGACGTGACATAGATAATGAATAAATAGGAGTTAATATCATTCCAATTGCCATAACAAAAGTAATTAGTATTTTTGGCATTAAAAAAAATTGGTGACTCGTAATTATTCCAAAAAATACTATCAATTCAGCAACAAAGCCACTCATACCCGGTAATGCAAGGGAAGCCATCGCAAAGCTACTAAACATGGTGAATATTTTTGGCATTGTGATAGCTATTCCGCCCATTTCGTCAAGATAAATAAGGCGTGTTCTATCATAAGTTGTCCCTGCCAAGAAAAAAAGTGCAGCACCAATAAATCCATGAGAGATTATTTGTAAAAGAGCTCCGTTGAGTCCTGTATCAGTTATAGAACCAATTCCGATAATTAGGAAACCCATATGAGATACAGAAGAATAGGCTATTCTTTTTTTTAAATTCCGTTGGCCAAGGGATGTTGAAGCTGCATAAATTATTTGGATTGCGCCTACTATCACTAACCAAGGGGAAAATAGATAATGGGCATGAGATAATAATTCTATATTGATACGAGCCAGTCCATACGCTCCCATTTTTAATAAGATTCCAGCTAGAAGCATACAAGTACTGTAATGTGCTTCTCCGTGGGTATCTGGTAACCACGTATGTAGGGGTATAATCGGCGATTTGACAGCAAAAGCAATCAAAAATCCAATATAAAAAAGTATTTCTAAGACCACAGGATACGGCTGATTAGCTGATGTTTCAAAATTTAATGTTGGTTGATTAGAACCATATAAACCTATACCCAGCACTCCCATTAGGAGAAAAATGGAGCCCCCTGCTGTGTACAAAATAAATTTTGTAGCCGAGTACAGACGTTTCTTTCCCCCCCACATGGATAGAAGTAGATAAACGGGAATTAATTCTAACTCCCACATGAGAAAAAAAAGTAAAAGGTTGCGAGAAGAAAATAATCCTATTTGACCACTGTACATTGCTAACATCAGGAAATGAAATAATCTAGAATCTCGAGTAACAGGCCAAGCCGATAAAGTAGCTAAGGCGGTGATGAATCCCGTTAGTAAAATGGGTCCTATAGAAAGTCCATCTATTCCCAATCTCCAATGGAAATCAAAAAGGGGGATCCATTTATAATCCTCCAATAGTTGAATTAATGGATCGTCCGGTTGGAAATGATAACAGAATGTATACACCGTTAGAAGTAGTTCTAAAATAACTATACATATAGTATACCACCGAACTACCCTATTTCCCCTATGGGGGAGAAAGAAAATTAATGAACCCGCAGATATTGGAAAAACTACAATTATTGTTAACCAAGGAAAAAAATTCGTGGTAAAGACAAGATGCGCTTGGACCAGAAAGACCCGTGCTCAAAAATAAAAATATCTTGAGCACGGGTCTTGTCGGTAAAAAAAAAAAATAAATAAAATGGATTCAAGTAGAGTTTATTGGAACGTATCAATAAGCTAGACCCATACTGCGAGTTGTTTCAGCCCCTAAATAAACCCGAACACTCAAGAAATCCGTTGGACAGGCGGATTCACATCTTTTACAACCAACGCAGTCTTCCGTTCTTGGAGCCGAAGCAATTTGTTTAGCTTTACAGCCGTCCCAAGGTATCATTTCTAATACATCGGTGGGGCAGGCTCGGACACATTGAGTACATCCTATACATGTATCATAAATCTTTACTGAATGTGACATTGGATCTATACATTTTTAAACGTTATAAATTTTCGACCTAGTAAGCTTCTAAACAAATCCTATATTTAGATACCAGGTAAATCAACAAGTTATCAGAATTTTTCTAATCAACTTACTTCTGGACTGCTTTATTATAAAAGAAAGGGCCAAAATACTTTGATTTCTTCTGTTTATGTTTCCTTTGCAGAGAAGATTATACCTTAAATTTTCATTTCTTTACGAATATTCGAATTCTTCTGATTAATACTACTTATTCAACAAATTCGATTGGTTAATACGAGTTGATTTTCGATTACGATAAATTGATGAAACAATAGCCAGCCCTATGGCTGCTTCAGCGGCTGCAATGGCTATAACAAAAATTGAGAAAATTTCTCCCCTTAATTGACGATTATCAAAAAAATCGGAAAATGTTACAAAATTGATATTAACTGCATTCAATATAAGTTCAAGACACATAAGGGCTCTAACCATATTTCGACTTGTGATCAATCCATAGATACCCATAGAAAATAAATAGGCACTCAAAACAAGTACATGTTCGAGCATCATTAAGCAACTCCTTAGTAATCTCATTCATTTCAATCTAAATAACAATTCAATTGATTTGATTGAATCACATATAACAAGCATGGAATATTTTAATTGCTGATTTTTTATTGACGAGCTACAGCAATTGCACCTATTAAAGCAACTAAAAGAATTAGTGAAATGAGTTCAAATGGAAGAAAAAAATCCGTTGATAAATGAATTCCAATTTGTTGACTATTGCTTATCAAATCTTGTTCTAGAACCTGGTTTGATCTTGTAGTCCAAATAATCCCGTACCATGACGTATCTGGAATAGTAGTAATTAGTGAAATAAAAAGACTTGTACAAACCACCGAAGTAACCCCATCCCCAACAGTCCAGAGGCGAGAATCTTTGTAATATTCTGAATCACTCATGAACATCACAGCAAAAAGAATTAAAACATTTACAGCCCCTACGTAAATAAGTAGTTGCGCGGCAGCTACAAAATAAGAACTCAATAGAATATAGAATAAGGATATACAAACAAGAACCAATCCTAACGAAAAGGCAGAAAAAATTGGATTGGGAAGTAATACTACTCCTAGACTTCCTAATATCAGACCCGATCCCAGAAAGACTAAAAGAAAATCATGCATTGGCCCGGGTAAATCCATAAAAAAAAATCGAAATATTTCATGATTTTATTGACCTGACCAGGAAAAAAGAAGTAACTCCCTTTTTTTATCTTTCTGATACTTCTTAACTTAAACTTAATTAAATAAAAAAAATTTGAACAGGTGCGGGCGGGTTGATATATATAGTATTATTAGCCCTAATCATTCAATATCTGGAAAAAAGTTTGAAAAAAAAATATATATATTACTCTAATATAAATATTTCTATAAATATAGAACTATAAATATAGAAATACATTTTGAATAAAAATTAAATGACAAGTTTAAACTATTTTTGAAAAGCCTTATTTTATAGATCCAACCTAAACCTTAATAGTTAATTTCAGTTATTTAAAATTTATTTTATTATTAATATTATTATTATTATTAATAATTAACTATTATTCATAAATAATTAATTTTTAAATTGAATTGTTAATTGGGGATTTTTTTGAATTGAGAGGTTTAAGTTTAACTATTTTATATTTGATTTATATTGGAGGCGAATTCGAAATTGTGCGAATTGTGTAATCATCAATTACTGACGTTGGTAACCGACCCAAAGCAATTTGATTATAATTCAATTCGTGACGATCATAACTCGAAAGTTCATATTCTTCAGTCATTGATAAACAATTTGTTGGACAATACTCAACGCAATTACCACAAAATATACAGATTCCAAAATCAATACTGTAATTAAACAATCGTTTCTTTCGAATATCACTTTCCAATTTCCAATCTACAACGGGTAGATCTATAGGACATACACGAACGCATACTTCACAAGCAATGCATTTATCAAATTCAAAGTGAATTCGGCCCCGGAAACGTTCCGACGTGATTAGTTTTTCGTAGGGATATTGAATAGTTATAGGTAAACGATTCGCGTGAGACAGGGTAATCGCGAAACCTTGACCGATGTATCTGGCAGCTCGTATTGTTTGTTGACCATAATTTGTGAATTCAGTTAGCATAGGAAACATATCGTGAATGTGTATAAAGAAAAAAATTGTAGACTTGTTTCTTTCTCTTGTTTGAGATAAATGGTGAATATAGAATATTGTAATTGTTTACAGTGAAAGAAGTTGGGACGAAGTTGTTAATAATAGATTACCTAGAGAAATAGGTAAAAGAAATTTCCATCCAAGATTTAATAGTTGGTCTATTCTCAACCTTGGTAAAGCCCATCTTGTTGCAATAGGAATGAACAAGAACAAATAAGTTTTAGCTAATGTAATAAAGATGCTGATTATTGTTCCAAAAACTTTACCTACTTTATTTATATTTATGTCAAAAATTTTAGGACCGAATAGGTATGGAATAGAAAGATTCCAACCTCCTAAGTAAAGAACTGTTACAAATAACGAAGAAACTAGTAGATTCAGATATGAAGCAACGTAAAATAAACCAAATTTGATACCTGAATATTCGGTTTGATAACCTGCTACTAATTCTTCTTCTGCTTCTGGTAAATCAAAAGGTAATCTCTCACACTCAGCTAGAGAAGAAATTAGAAAAATGAGAAACCCTATAGGTTGACGCCACAAATTCCACCCCCAAAAGCCGTATTTTGACTGCGCTTCAACTATATCAACTGTACTTGAACTGTTAGATAATCATAGTTGATTAGAACATCGCTGTTCTTACCACTATTACAGAACCGTACGTGAGATTTTCACCTCATACGGCTCCTCAAGGGTCACAAATAAATCTAAGGACATTTAATTATTATGTATCTTTATCTTTATATTTTTTTTGTTTTTTTTTTTGTAGGATAGAGTCAAAACTTATCCCAAGTTCCCCAAATTAGACCAACGGAATTCTGTTTGCTATATTTTTTATTTAAAATATATTAAATATAATATATATTATTAATATATTATATATATATTAAAAAAAGGTGCTTCTGAATTAATCTCATCTTTTCTTTTTAGGAATGTCATTTTTGTTTGTTAATCAATAACTTAATCCTTGAATAAAAACCTTTTTGTAACAACATCATATAGGTATTTCAACCTATTTTTTTCAATTACGAAAAAGAATTAAACATTCCATTAATTTATGAATCATACCAAGAGTTCTCTCTTTCTAACTAACGAAAAGATAGAAGAAAAGGATTTTTTTAATTATTTTTTTCTATTTTATTTCGTTATTTTTTTATTCTATTTTATTTCGTTCCTATTCTCCTTTCTCATAAAAGGGATTTTACTCCAAATAAAAGATTACTTCGTTCTTGATAGTTATTTACTTACTTGGTGGATAGGAACATACTCTAGGTCGGAATCGTGGGTAGTACTTCTTGATCGTTTCTACTAACTTAAAGTCCCAATTCGAATTCCGTTTATGGGCAGAAATATCCTCTTAAATTATTTAGAGAATATCCATTACTAATCCTTTGTGTATTTTGGTCTTTCTAACCATCCACTCAATTTTGTTCAACCTCCCATTTAAACCCGCTTCAAGTGATGATAACTAAGCAACCAATCTTGGGGCAACCGGCCTCTCCTGCTTTTATTTAGTTTTAATTAATAATTAATTCTTGTACATAGGAAATGAGACTTAATCTTTTTACTGCAAATTTGCAAGCCGTTTTCTTTCACTCATATAACTATCTGCTTTAGTTCATCAACCCAAATGATGCCTAAAAAAGATGAAAAAATTATTTAACCTTGACCCTCTTCTCAGAAATTAGAAAGAAAAGAACTAGGAACAATTTAGTATTTCACCTAATTAGACGACACCGAATCACACGTAGAGATATTGATAATACACATAAAGTTAATGGTATTTCATAACTAATTGATTGAGCAGCAGCGCGTAAACCACCTAAAAAGGAATATTTATTATTTGATCCATATCCCGACATAAGAAGTCCAACGGGAGCAATACTTGAAATAGCGATCCATAAAAAAACACCAATACCAAGATCGGCTAGAATAAGGTGGTATCCAAAAGGAATTACTGAATAACTTAGTAAAATCGATATCACTGCGACGGATGGTCCGATACTAAATAAACGACCATCTCCTCTAGATGGAATAAGGTTCTCTTTGAAAAGTAGTTTTGTACCATCTGCTAGAGCTTGAAGAATTCCTAAGGGACCAGCGTATTCAGGTCCAATACGTTGTTGTATCCCTGCAGATATTTCTCTTTCTAACCAAACAATTACGAGTACACCTATTGTGATTCCTAATACAAGAGTAAAAATCGGGACAAGTAGCCATATAATCCCATAGGCCTCTTTTAAGGATTCTAATCTGGAAAACGAATTGATAGCTTGTATTTCGGTTGTATCCATTATCATTTTTAACGATCAACTTCTCCCATAATGATATCTATGCTACCTAATATCGTCATAATATCAGCCAATTTCATTCTTTTAACTAACTGAGGAAGAATTTGCAAATTGATAAAACCCGGCGGGCGAATTTTCCATCTCCAAGGAAAAACACTCAGATCTCCTATCAGAAAAATTCCCAATTCCCCCTTTGGGGCTTCAACTCTCACATAAAGTTCTTGTTTTGCCAATTCAAAGGTTGGAGAAGGTTTTTTACTAATAAATCGATAGTCAAAATCATTCCATTCGGAATCTTTTACTCTATCAAAACGTCGTATTTCTAAATTCTCGTAGGGCCCTCCTGGAATTCCTTCCAGAGCCTGCTGTATAATTTTTATTGATTCTGTCATTTCACCGATTCGTACTAAATAACGAGCTAACGAATCTCCTTCTTTTTGCCATTGAACTTCCCAATCAAATTCATCGTAACACTCGTAATGATCAACTTTACGAAGGTCCCATTGGATTCCGGACGCCCGTAGCATTGGGCCCGATAAACCCCAATTTAGTGCTTCTTCTCCGCGAATAACGCCCACGCCTTCGACCCGTTCTAAAAAAATAGGATTCCGTGTAATAAGCTTTTTATATTCAGCAACCCCCGTTGAAAAGTAATCACAAAAATCCAAACATTTTTCTATCCAGCCATAAGGTAGATCAGCAGCTATTCCTCCGATACGAAAATAATTATGCATCATTCGCATACCAGTAGCTGCTTCGAATAAGTCATATATCAATTCCCTTTCTCGAAAAATATAGAAGAAGGGGGTCTGTGCACCAATATCTGCCATAAAAGGGCCAAGCCATAACAAATGGGACGCTATACGACTCAACTCCAACATAATGACTCTGATATAACTAGCTCTTTTAGGTACTTGAATATTTCCTAATAGTTCGGGCCCATTTACAGTTATTGCTTCCGTGAACATAGTAGCTAAATAATCCCAACGCGTCACATAGGGCAAATATTGGATAATTGTTCGATTTTCCGCAATTTTCTCCATCCCCCTGTGTAAATAACCTAATATAGGCTCACAGTCAATAACATCTTCACCATCTAGAGTAACGATGAGTCGAAGAACACCATGCATTGATGGGTGGTGAGGCCCCATATTGACTACCATAAGGTCTTTTCTTGTAGCTGGTACAGTCATAAGTTTTTTACCCATTCATTTTTCCATGAATTGCTGAAAGTGAAAAGAAGTTTATCCAAATACCAAATAGGAAAAAGTACTTAAAATGATTCTTCCAATTAACGAGTTTTTGCCTCTCGAATACTCAACTGACCAATTAATTCTTTATAACGTGCTCTATTTTTTTTTGCCAAATAAGCCAACAGCCGTTGACGTTTTCCTAAAATTTTTCGCAAACCTCTCTGAGATAAATAGTCTTTTTTATGCACTTCCAAATGTGAAGTAAGTCTCCGTATCTTATTGGTAAAACGGAATACTTGAAATTCAACCGACCCCCTTCTTTCTTTTTCAGAAATAACCGAAATGAATGCACTTTTTACCATAAAAGATTTTCCCTCTTCCACTTTTACAGATACGGATTTTATCGATGAGTAATAATAATGATAGTAATTTTAATGTGTTATATACAATAATCTGAATTTCTTTATGAACTCCTAATTTTATCAACTCATATTAATCCACCCAGGTCATATTAATCCATCCAGGTTTCAATTTAATTTATTCTGAAAAAGAAAAAAAGAAGAAAGAAGGAAGGGGGTTCATTTTTGCATGGCATAATTTAGGCCTAAAATGAAGAAGATTTTGTTAATTGATTTGTAGGCCTAATTGATACCTCAGCGGTTTTAGTCTTCGTATTATATATTAGAATGGCATGGAAGGTGGGGCGTGTCAATCTCTTTACTTTCATATACCCCGTAGGGTATAGCATATATAGGAAAAATGGGCTATCAACGACTTTTCAACCGCGGATACATCTGTATCCTTAACATACTGAAACGACTGCCGTTATTTGTATCAAACCAATAGCGATTCATACAAGCTAAATCTTCTAATCGATAATTAGGCCAAAGAAAAAATTTGAAATTAATTAATTCATTCTTATCTTTATTAAGATTAAGAGGGTTCTCTTTATCCAAATCCAAAGATTGACTACAATTGTTCTCAGTCGAAGATATTGGATTTTTATTCCAAGTCTTTGAATTGAAAGAAATTAGAATTCTCAACTCTCTACGACGTCTATGCGATAAAATGGTTTCGGGAACAAGTAAATCAAAACCATTCTTATCAACATAGGGTTGTTTTCTATATCCTTGATTAATTTGGTGCTTAATCTTATGAACCAACAAAATACCTAAGGTTTGATACATAATAAATTGTCCATCATTTTTTACAGACAGGCGTGTGGGTTCGATAATAAAGAACGCGCTTTTGATCCATTCTATAAGCTTTACATCCTTCCGAATACACATTAAATCCAAACTCATTTCTCCTCCTCGAATCGAGGATATAGTAATTTCTCGTGGATTTGGCAGTCCAAGCAGGAAAGAATATATTTTTATATTATTCATAATTCTTTTAGCCAAAGTACTGCGCGAGGTAATTTGAAAAACTAAAAAAGGTTTTAGGAGTAAATCTATTTCTTTTTCTAGCTTACTTTTCTTTCTCTTTTTCATTTTTTGGGGGGAAGGGTCTTTAATATCTTTTTCGTGGTTTGTTGAAGGAACAGATTCAGCATTCCCTTGTTTTTGTACATTTGATCTAAGATCTCTTTTGCTTTCGACCGATTCTTTTTCTTTTTGATCTTTTTGATTTCGATTTTGATTCTTTATTTCTTTATTTGAAACGGATTCCCCTTTTTGTTTTTGGTTTCCTTCGATGTTTTTCTTTTCACTAAGATCATTTTCATTTAGATTCAAATTTAAAAGAAGGATTTTACTTGGTATAACCCACGGTTTTAGTTTATATAGACTATAGCGTAGGACAAATTCTGGGAAGGAAAAAAGTCCCAGGTGTGAGATGGGACGTTTTAGTATTTCTTCATTCATTCCCATCCAATCCAAAAAACCTTTTCGGGGTTTTGGTAAATTGGTTTGGAGCTTTTGCGGAATTTTAAGATAAACAAGCTTTTTTTTATCAATTTTTTCAAAAATTGGATATTGATAATTGTTAGTATCAATATGAGTATTTTCATTACTCGTGATATCCATTCTGATGTAGGACTCAATAATAAGTTGTTGTCTAAGATCCCAATTTGGATTTTGAAAATTAAAATCCAAATATTTTCTATCGCGATCTTTTTGTGTATAATTAATATTTTCATAATTCTTAATAGGAATAGGGAAACTTCTCCATATATATATATCAGAAAAATTCTCTTTATGAGTGTTGGATTTATAAGAAATATCTTCGTTCTTTTTTAATTGGACTTGCGAGCTTGATTTAGAAATAGGCGAGTCCCTCTTATTTTCATAATTCAAATTAATAGATTTATATGATAACAGATCATATTTAGAGCTTTTTTGAAAATTGTCTGTTTGATTCACTGTTTGATTCACTAAGTAATCTACTTTAGAATTCCTAGAATTACCCCCCTTTATGGACTGAACTTTTTCATATGAATCCCGCTTGGTTTTTTTTTTTTTTTTTCTATAACGTAGATTAATGAAATTTCTCATCTTTTTCCACCTTCTAAACCTTTTAAGACGAGACAAATTGTATTGATAATGTCCCCTTATCCAGTTTTTCCATTTATTATCCGGGCGTTTCTTATGACTTAATTTAGAATCAAGTATTCCTTGTGTTTCAAAGGAATCTTTTATTTCATCCTTAATAAAAAAAGACATTCCATTATATTGAAAAACAGATCTTAATTTGTTACTAACTTGGGTTTGTGATAATTTAAAAAATACATATGCTTGTGACAAATAGGATAAGTCCCCAAAACTATGTAAATTTTTCCTATTTCTAAGAATATTAATTGAAATAAAGTTAATTATATTTTTATTTTTTCTATTAAGCCTTTCTTCTTTTGTTTCATTAATGGGCTTATCCGGCATTTTTTTTATCGATTCAAAAAGAAATTGTATATTGAGTCTGGTAATATTAATAATAGCTAAAAAAATATCTATGTATACTTTTTCAAGGAAAATTTTTATAAAACAATCTAATTGAGAGATTAATCGGACAGTTCTTCTTTTTAATATTTGCCAAATATTTGTTGTCCATTCGAATCTTTTAGCATTATACCCTTTTTCGGTAGGATTAATATATACGCCGGATGGGGTTATTTTTTTTTTTTCTTTTGTAATTCTTTCTATTTTATTTTTAATTGTCCTTGTTCTACCTGTTAGATCCTCCCTTTTTATTAGTGCATAATTTTTCCAATTTTGAGATTGAAATAGACTAACTGATTCATGAATTATTTGATTGCTGCTTCTAGAATCTTTTTCGTTTTTAATTTCATTCGAGTCTGATACTTTTATTAATCTAAAAATTAGGTTGAATTTTGAGAGTACTTTTTGTTTTAGTATTCTTGTTATAAATACTAACCTTTCAATAATGTCAATAATTAATTTTTTTGTTTCTTTTAAAACTAATTTGGTTTTTCCTAATAAATATAAATAGAAATCTAAATACGCCCTTTTAAATTTTTCTATTTTTGGTTGTAGTTCCTTAAAAATGGGGTCAAAAAAAGAATCTCCTTTTCTAATTCTGGGAGAACCAAAAGGAAGGTTAGTTTCCCGTCCCCAAACTGTTAAAAAACAAAACTCATCTTTTTGGTTTTCCTCTTCGATTAGATTTCTATCAGAGGGTCGTATGTGCCAAGGTTTCAGGTAGAAAGGAAATAAGATTTTTATCTGAATACCCTCTGCCCACCCATTTATTGGAAATTCTGTTTCCGATACTTGGATACCATTATGGGTACATTTAACATGCATTTCGCGCTCCCATTCCTGTATATCCTCAAACCATTCAGGAGATTGAAATAATAATATACGTCCAATATTTTTTGCTATTATCAATGAAGGCAATACAATATATTTTCTAAGAATAGATTGAGTTATTAACGCGAATCCCCTTATTATGTGCCCACATATGATATTATCCCATCCCTCCGATATCTCCATCCGCCTTTCTTCCTCGTTTAGACTATTTTCATTTTTTTTTTTTTTTCCTTCTTCGTCTATATACTCCACGTCTATATACTCGACAATTTCGGATTCTATCCCCTTGTCTGTCCAATTTGTAAAAAAAACTTTAAAAAATTTGGATATATCAAACGGTAGGCGGGGGAGTCTTTTGACTCTATCCAAAAAAAGGGGAGAGTGCGCCTTTGCTTGAAACAGTTCAAAAATTAAAGTTTTACGCCTTTGAGCGCGCATAGCACCTTTAATTAGTCCTCGCCGAAAGTCCGATTGGTATGAATAACTTGGCAAAATAATTTCCTTTATCTCATCTTCTGTATCAGTATCACCACTGCTATTAGAATTGTAAGAATTCTGTTCAGGTCCATTTTGTTTATCCTCCTTTTGTTTATGTTG